CCGAATCTTCTTCCATAATGGTACGGAATAATAGTCTCGTTGGAATAGGAACACCAATCACTTTAAATATAAGAAGTCGAGTAGGTGGATTGGTCCGATTAGAAAAGAAAAAAAAAAAAATGGAATTAAAAATCTTTTCTGGAAATATCCATTTTCCCGGAGAGATGGATAAGATATCCCGACACAGTGCCATCTTGATACCACCCGGAACGGTAAAAAAAAAATGGAAGGAATCAAAAAAAATGAACAATTGGACCTATGTCCAATGGATCGCAACTACCAAGAAAAAGTATTTTGTTTTGGTTCGACCTGTAATTCTATATGAAATACCGGACAGTATCCATTTTGTAAAACTTTTTCCCCAAGATCTGTTCCAGGAAAGGGATAATCTGGAACTTAAAGTTCTCAATTATATTCTTTATGGAAATGGAAAATCTATTCGGGGAATTTCCGACACAAGGATTCAATTAGTTCGGACTTGTTTAGTCTTGAATTGGGATCAAGACAAAAAAAGTTCTTCTATTGAGGAGGCCCTCGCTTCCTTTGTTGAAGTAAGTACAAATGGTTTGATTGAGTATTTCCTAAGAATTGACTTAGTGAAATCTCATACTTCATATATCAGAAAAAGGAATGACTCATCTGGTTTAGGATGTATCTCAGATAATGAATCGGATCGGATCAATATCAATCCATTTTTATCTATTCATTCCAAGGCAAAAATTCAACAATCACGTAGCCAAAATCAAGGAACTATTCGTATGTTGTTGAATAGAAATAAGGAATGCCGATCTTTGATAATTTTGTCATCATCTAATTGTTTTCAAATGAGACCATTCAACAACGTAAAATATCACAATGGGATAAGAAAAGGAATTAATAAATTTAAAAAAGATTCTATAATTCCAATTAAGAATTCGTTAGGCCCTTTAGGAATAGCCCTTCAAATTGCAAATTTTTATTCATTTTACCGTTCAATAACTCATAATCAGATCTCAATAACTAAAAATTTGCAACTTGACAAATTCAAGGAAACTTTTCAAGTAATTAAATATTATTTAATGGACGAAAATGAGAAAATTTTGAAACCCGATCTATACAGTAACATCGTTTTAAATCCATTCCATTTGAATTGGTATTTTCTCCATCATAATTATTGTGAAAAAACGTTTACAATAATAAGTCTTGGACAATTTATTTGTGAAAATATATGCATAGCTCAAACGAAAAATGGACCACACCTAAAACTAAAATCGGGTCAAGTTCTAACTGTTCAAATGGATTCTGTAATAATAAGATCGGCTAACCCTTATTTGGCAACTCCAGGAGCAACCATTCATGGCCATTATGGAGAAATCCTTTATGAAGGAGATATATTCGTTACATTTATATATGAAAAATCGAGATCAGGTGATATAACACAAGGTCTTCCAAAAGTGGAACAGATATTAGAAATACGTTCGATTGATTCAATATCGATGAATCTAGAAAAAAGAATTGATGCTTGGAACGAGTGTATAACAAGAATTCTCGGCATTCCTTGGGGATTCTTGATTGGTGCTGAGCTAACTATCGCGCAAAGTCGTATTTCTTTGGTTAATAAAATCCAAAAGGTTTATCGATCCCAGGGAGTACACATCCATAATAGACATATAGAAATTATTGTGCGTCAAATAACATCCAAAGTCTTGGTTTCAGAAGATGGAATGTCTAATGTATTTTTACCTGGCGAACTAATTGGATTATTGCGAGCCGAACGAACGGGGCGTGCCTTGGAAGAAGCGATTTGTTACCGAGCTTTATTATTGGGAATAACAAAAACATCTCTGAATACTCAAAGTTTCATATCCGAAGCGAGTTTTCAAGAAACCGCTAGAGTTTTAGCAAAAGCCGCTCTTCGGGGTCGTATCGATTGGTTGAAAGGTCTTAAAGAGAATGTTGTTTTAGGGGGAATGATACCCGTTGGTACCGGATTCAAAAGAATAATGCACCGTTCGCGGTCAAGGCAACATAACAAGATTACCTTGGAAAAAAAAAAGAATTTGTTCGAAGTAGAAATTAGAAATCTTTTGTTCCATCACAAAAAAATTCTTTGATTTTTTTCATTTCAAAGAATTTATGTGATACATTAGAAATCTAGGATTTAATTCTTCCTAAAAGCAGATTAGATTCATCCCTTTAAATGCAGTCATTTGATTTGGTAATAAAGTAAGTATAATAAATAAGAAAATCATAATAAATAGAAAAAAATGAATGGGCTGATTATGTATTAATGGCCAATCTTGAATAAAAGAGAAGGTTCCGTCGGAACAATTATTTATTTCTATTTCAGGATACCTGGTTTCTTTTTTTTTTCAATCTTTTTTTTTAAAAAAAAAAGTGTGGGGATAAATGACAAAAAGATATTGGAACATAACTTTTGAAGAGATGATGGAAGCAGGAGTTCATTTTGGCCATGATACTAGGAAATGGAATCCTCGAATGGCACCTTATATATCCGCAAAGCGTAAAGGTATTCATATTACAAATCTTACTCGAACTGCTCGTTTTTTATCAGAAGCTTGTGATTTGGTTTTTGATGCAGCAAGCAGAGGAAAACAATTCTTAATTGTTGGTACCAAAAAAAAAGCAGCCGATTCAGTAACACGGGCTGCAATAAGAGCTCGATGTCATTATGTTAATAAAAAATGGCTCGGTGGTATGTTAACGAATTGGTATACTACCGAAACGAGACTTCGTAAGTTCAGGGACTTGAGAACGGAGCAAAAGACGGGGAAACTCAACTGTCTTCCAAAAAGAGATGCCGCTATGTTGAAGAGACAATTATCTCATTTGGAAACATATCTGGGCGGCATAAAATATATGACGGGGTTACCCGATATTGTAATAATCGTTGATCAGCAAGAAGAATATACGGCTCTTCGAGAATGTATCACTTTGGGAATTCCAACGATTTGTTTAATCGATACAAATTGTGACCCAGATCTCGCAGATATTTCCATTCCAGCTAATGATGATGCTATAGCTTCAATCCGATTCATTCTTAACAAATTGGTATTTGCAATTTGTGAGGGTCGTTCTAGCTATATACAAAATTATTGATTAATAATAAGATAAAGAAATTTTTAGATTTTTTTGGGGGGGATTCATAGATTTATGTAATCGGTTATTATACCATTACAAAATTGTGCAAAAAGAAAAAAAAAAGATAAAAAGAACAAACAGAAATCTTATGTGATGAGTAGGTATTCAAAATAGAAAATGAAAGTAAAAAAGGAAATGGTTGAATCAAAATAATTCCCTTTCAAGTTATATTTTTTTATTTTAGAGGGCAGGGCAATATGAATGTTCTATTATGTTCCATGAACACATTAAACAGATTATACGATATATCTGCTGTGGAAGTAGGTCAACATTTCTATTGGCAAATAGGGGATTTTCAAGTGCATGCTCAAGTACTTATTACCTCTTGGGTTGTAATTGCTATCTTATTAGTTTCAACCATTCTAGTTGTTCGAAATCCGCAAACTATTCCTACTTCCGGTCAGAATTTCTTTGAATATGTCCTTGAATTCATTCGAGACGTGAGTAAAACTCAGATTGGAGAAGAATATGGTCCGTGGGTTCCATTTATTGGAACTCTGTTTCTATTTATTTTTGTTTCGAATTGGTCAGGGGCCCTTTTGCCTTGGAAAATTATAAAGTTACCTCATGGAGAATTAGCTGCACCCACAAATGATATAAATACTACTGTTGCATTAGCTTTACTTACGTCAGTAGCATATTTCTATGCGGGTATTTCAAAAAAAGGATTGGCTTATTTTGGTAAATATATCCAACCAACTCCAATCCTTTTACCGATTAACATCTTAGAAGATTTCACAAAACCCTTATCGCTTAGTTTTCGACTTTTCGGAAATATATTAGCTGATGAATTAGTAGTTGTTGTTCTTGTTTCGTTAGTACCTTTAGTAGTTCCTATACCTGTTATGTTCCTTGGATTATTTACAAGCGGTATTCAAGCTCTTATTTTTGCTACTTTAGCTGCGGCTTATATAGGTGAATCCATGGAAGGACATCATTGACTAGTTATCGAAATAGTCTTTTTTTTTAGTTTAGCCCTTCACAAAGTATGTGCGGCTCACGATAATCTACTTAAGGAACATCAATAAAAAAAAAGAAAGAAATTTTGAAAATTTTAAATAAGAATCAAAAGGATTATCCACAACCCCCCAAAAAAAGATGCAATAAGGATAAGGTATAAATAAAATAAGTATATGATTTAGTGTAATATAATAATAAAATTTAAAAAATTACCAGGGAATTGTAAAAAAAAAATAGGGTAGGGTGAGGGGGTCGAACTAGGTGTATATATAATCTAATCGCTATAAGACAACTCTTTCTTTTTTGGAGGTTTCAAAGAATGATTCTTGAATCCGATTGAATCTAAGACACAACTAATTGGTTTACGGTATGGAAGAAACACATGTATATGTCATATTAGATATTCACTAGTTATATATGACTATATATCTAAATTTGTCCTGCGACTACTCTAAATTTAGATGGAATTCAAAAAACAAAGCCCTTCCTTTTCATCTCTTTCATCTGTTGTAATTGTGAATTGAATTATGGAATGACTAAAAAAAGGAAATAAAGAAAAAGAAAGAACGAAGAATTTAAATAAAGGTTCGAAAATTTAAGATAAGAACAAAAATGGTATGTATTTACAAAAAACTACATGGGTAGAAACGAAAAGAAAAATCGAAGTAATTCAGTTTGAATTTTTGAATTACACTTCGACTAGATAAAGATAAATAGGAAGAATGAAATAAGAAATTCATAATTTCTTGGTTGATTATATTATTAACTATTTTTTTTTTCTTTATTTTATTTGGAATAGGAGAAACTTATCATGAATCCAATTATTTCTGCTGCTTCTGTTATTGCTGCTGGGTTGGCCGTCGGGCTTGCTTCTATTGGACCTGGGATTGGTCAAGGCACAGCTGCAGGGCAAGCTGTAGAAGGGATTGCGAGACAACCGGAAGCAGAGGACAAAATACGGGGTACTTTATTACTTAGTCTGGCTTTTATGGAAGCTTTAACTATTTATGGGCTGGTTGTAGCATTAGCGCTTTTATTTGCGAATCCTTTTGTTTAATCTTTTTTAAAAAATAGAAAAATAAAAATACATATTCTTTGGACTTTCTTTGCTGCTCTTGCTTTTTTTTTTGAAATTATATTAAGATTTCACTCCTACAATTTTTTCTTCATTCGGACAAGAACACGGGGGGAGGACAGATTTATGGGGTGAGGGATTAACATACTGATTCGCCTTCTTCCTTCCCTTTTTTAGTCCAATGAACCTTCCCCCCTTTTTTTTTATTTAGAAAGTTTTTAGAAAGTGTTGAAAACTACTAGAAATTTTGCAATTGACATAAGAACTAGTATCTAATTCTAATAAGTATCATTCTTATGGGGAATCTTTCAATTGACTAACCAATTCAAAATATAGAATATATTTTTTAATAAATATATTCTATATTCTCTAATATTATAATTATAGAATCTTCTTATAAAATTATATTAATATTCTTAAATTATATTAATATTCTTACTAATAATTAATATTAATTATTAGTAAGAAATGGAAATTCTATTATTTATTTTTATATAATAATTTATTAATATAATAAATTATTATATAAAAATAAATATAAATAAATATAATACTATTAAATTAAATATCATATAAAAAAAACGAATAAAAAATCGAAAAATAGGAATCGTAGAAAGAAAATTAGTCTATCCATAAGAGGAGATGCGATCATATGAAAAATATAACCGATTCTTTTCTTTGCTTGAGTTACTGGCCATCCGCCGGAAGTTTCGGGTTTGATACCGATATTTTAGCAACAAATCTAATAAATCTAAGTGTAGTGCTAGGTGTATTGATTTTTTTTGGAAAGGGAGTGTGTGCGAGTTGTTTATTTCAAAGAATAGATTGGATCCAACCAACTGCACTTTTTTCGTTATAACTAGGAAAATGTGCATGATCCCGCGAATGACTTCTTAATAAATTAAGAAAAAAATAGTTAAGAACCATAGCATTTCGTGATTCATTGGTAAATCTACTTTGATTCTCTATCAACCAAGAATTTTGGAACATTACCATGGTTAAAGCTAACTAGTTTGAAGTTTAGACGCAGTGTAGTACTCTTTCTACCACTATGTTAATACGGAAATGGTTTCAAAAAATGCAATTTTTTTCGATATAGAACACTCATGTCGATAAAATGGCTTGAATTCTCTTTACGATGAAAAATTGGTTAACACCTCCTTTTATACAATGCGGAATCGATGACCTACGTATAAATTAATCAGAATTCTTTGGACTTGAAGAAAAAAAAACAACTTTGCTGACAATTATTTGTTTGGTCAGAAGAGTCCTCCAAATATTTTGGTCTTGTATTGGTAATCATTTTCAAGATTTTTAGAACTAGAAATAGAGAAAAGAGGATAGGCTCATTCCATAATAAAGATAGGTAAATTTCCTATAAGGAATTGAGTGTGAGAGCCAAATGAATTGAAAGATTCATGTTTGGTTCGGGAAGAGATCATAGACATTTTGAAATGAATGGAAAGAGAATCTACTTTCATTAAGTGATTTATTAGATAATCGAAAACAGAGAATCTTGAGAACTATTCGAAATTCAGAAGAACTGCGGGAAGGAGCCGTTGAACAGCTGGAAAAAGCCCGGGCCCGCTTAAGGAAAGTAGAAACGGAAGCAGATCGGTTTCGAGTGAATGGTTATTCTGAGATAGAACGAGAAAAATTGAATTTAATTAATTCAATTTATACAACTTTGGAACAATTAGAAAATTACAAAAATGAAACCATTCAGTTTGAACAACAAAGGGCGATTCATCAAGTCCAACAGCGGGTGTTACAACAAGCCTTACAGGGAGCTCTGGGAACTCTGAATAATTGCTTAAACAACGAGTTACATTTACGTACCATCGGTGCTAATATTGGTATGTTTGGGGCGATGAAAGAAAAAAATAACTGATTAGTCGTTCTACTATAATATAGAGTATAGGCATTATCTTTTTTTCTTCTAAAAAGAATCAAATTAAGAAATATTCATGGTAACCATTCGTGCAGATGAAATTAGTAAAATAATCCGTGAACGTATTGAGCAATATAACACCGAAGTAAAAATTGTAAATACGGGTACCGTACTTCAAGTAGGCGATGGCATTGCTCGTATTTATGGTCTTGATGAAGTAATGGCAGGTGAATTAGTAGAATTTGAAGAGGGTACTATAGGCATTGCTTTGAATTTGGAATCAAAAAATGTTGGTGTTGTTTTAATGGGTGATGGTTTGATGATACAAGAGGGAAGTTCGGTAAAAGCAACAGGAAGAATTGCTCAGATACCAGTAAGTGAGGCTTATTTGGGTCGTGTTATAAATGCCCTGGCTAAACCTATTGACGGTCGA